GCTCATGTAGCTTAAATCAAAGCATAGCACTGAAGATGCTAAGATGAACCCTAAAAAGTTCCACAAGCATAAAGGTTTGGTCCTAGCCTTAGTATCAGCTTTAACCCCACTTACACATGCAAGTCTCCGCAACCCTGTGAGAATGCCCCCAACTTCCCATACGGAAATAGGGAGCCGGCATCAGGCACAACAACTTAGCCCAAAACGCCTTGCTCAGCCACACCCCCAAGGGAATTCAGCAGTGACAGACATTAAGCCATAAGTGAAAACTTGACTTAGTTAGGGTTAAGAGGGTCGGTTAAACTCGTGCCAGCCACCGCGGTTATACGAGAGACCCTAGTTGACTCACACGGCGTAAAGAGTGGTTATGGAATCATTAAACTAAAGCCGAAAGCCCCCCAGACTGTCATACGCATCCGGGAGCCAGAACTCCACTTTACGAAAGTAGCTTTACCAACGCCTACCAGAACCCACGATAGCTGGGGCACAAACTGGGATTAGATACCCCACTATGCCCAGCCATAAACCTTGATACTTTCATACAATTAGTATCCGCCAGGGAACTACGAGCACCAGCTTAAAACCCAAAGGACTTGGCGGTGCCTCAGATCCCCCTAGAGGAGCCTGTTCTAGAACCGATAACCCCCGTTAAACCTCACCACTTCTTGCCTATTCCGCCTATATACCACCGTCGCCAGCTTACCCTGTGAAGGGAAAAAAGTAAGCAAAATGGAAACTTTCCAAAACGTCAGGTCGAGGTGTAGCACACGAAGTGGGAAGAAATGGGCTACATTACCTGACACAGGATATTCACGGAAAGTCACCTGAAACGGTAATTCAAAGGTGGATTTAGCAGTAAAAGAGGAATAGAGTGCCCCTTTGAAGCCGGCTCTGAGGCGCGCACACACCGCCCGTCACTCTCCCCAAACACTTACACACCAAAGTAAATAACACCATAAAACATAACAAGGGGAGGCAAGTCGTAACATGGTAAGTGTACCGGAAGGTGCACTTGGAATAACTAGGACGTGGCCGAGATAGTTAGGCAACTCTCTTACACTGAGTTTACACCCATGCAAATTGGGTCGCCCTAAGCTAGAAAGCTAGCTCAAACATCTTAGCAAAACAAAACATTTTTTTAACTACTCATATACAAAACACCTATAAACCAAATCATTTGACCACCCCAGTATGGGCGACAAAAAAGGATCCACGAAGCCATAGACAAAGTACCGCAAGGGAAAGCTGAAAAAGAAATGAAAAAACCCATTAAAGCACAAAAAAGCAGAGACACCCCTCGTACCTTTTGCATCATGATTCAGCTAGTAAAATACATGCAAAGAGACCTCTAGTTTGTAACCCCGAAACCCGACGAGCTACTCCGGGACAGCCTATCAAGGGCCAACCCGTCTCTGTGGCAAAAGAGTGGGAAGATCCCCGAGTAGAAGCAAAAGACCTACCGAGCCGGGTTATAGCTGGTTGCCCAAATAAATGAATAAAAGTTCAGCCCCGCACAGCCCAACTCACAGCAGTTCTACTACAAAAGACAAAGAGCTATTAAGCGGGAGTTAATCAGGGGAGGTACAGCTCCCCTGATAAAGGACACAACCTTATTAAGGAGATTAAGGAACATAATCAATAAAGGCCATAGGTCTCAGTGGGCCTGAAAGCAGCCACCTGATCAGAAAGCGTTAAAGCTCAGACCAAAATAAACCTATTATTACATTAAACACTCCAAAATCCCTAACATAAATGGGCCTTTCTATGCCCCCATAGAAGAGATTATGCTGAAATGAGTAACAAGAAGTTTGAACTTCTCCCCGCACAAGTGTAAATCGAATTAGACTAACTACCGATAATTAACGAACCCAACAACAGAGGGCCGCACATTACCGCCATAGAAGGCCAGGAAAAACATGTCCCCCTAATCGTTAACCCCACACAGGAGTGCTAAACCAAGGAAAGACTAAAAGAAAAAAAAGGAACTCGGCAAACCTAAACCCCGCCTGTTTACCAAAAACATCGCCTCTTGCCAACTCTATTGTATAAGAGGTCCCACCTGCCCTGTGACCAAAAGTTTAACGGCCGCGGTATCCTAACCGTGCGAAGGTAGCGCAATCAATTGCCTTTTAAATGAAGGCCTGTATGAATGGTATAACGAGGGTTTAACTGTCTCTTTTTTCCAGTCAGTTAAATTGATCTGTCCGTGCAGAAGCGGACATAATAATACAAGACGAGAAGACCCTATGGAGCTTTAGACACCAACCAACCATGAAAAGCAATAAATTATTTATATTCCAAACACCCATGGAACTGGCATAATAGTCTTAGGTTGGGGCGACCACGGGAGATAGCAAAGCTCCCGAGCAGACCAGGGAAATCCTGAAACCAAGAGTTACAACTCTAAGTCACAAAAATTTTGACTGAAATGATCCGGCCAAAGCCGATTAACGAACCAAGTTACCCTAGGGATAACAGCGCAATCCCCTTTCAGAGTCCATATCGACAAGGGGGTTTACGACCTCGATGTTGGATCAGGACATCCTAATGGTGCAGCCGCTATTAAGGGTTCGTTTGTTCAACGATTAAAGTCCTACGTGATCTGAGTTCAGACCGGAGTAATCCAGGTCGGTTTCTATCTGTAAAGCAACCACCCCTAGTACGAAAGGACCGGGGTGGAGAGGCCCATGTTAATAACAAGCCTCACATCTACCTGTTGAAAACAGCTAAAACAGACAAAGATGGGCACCCCTAGACCCACGACCAGGGTTATATAATTCGCGCTAGGGTGGCAGAGCCCGGTAAATGCAGAAAGCCTAAGCCTTTCATACCGGAGGTTCAAATCCTCCCCCTAACTATGCTAAGCACCATCATCACCCACATTATTAACCCCTTAGCTTACATTGTACCCGTACTATTAGCAGTTGCCTTCCTAACCCTTGTAGAACGAAAAGTTCTAGGCTATATACAACTACGAAAAGGCCCTAACGTAGTTGGTCCTTACGGACTACTTCAACCAATCGCAGACGGAGTTAAACTATTTATTAAAGAGCCCATCCGACCGTCTACCTCATCCCCCTTTTTATTTTTGGCCACCCCCACTTTGGCACTTACCCTAGCACTCACCTTATGAGCCCCCCTCCCCATACCCTATCCCGTTACAGACTTAAACCTAAGTATATTATTTATTCTCGCCCTATCAAGTCTGGCCGTCTACTCCATCCTAGGCTCAGGATGAGCATCTAACTCCAAATACGCACTTATTGGAGCTCTCCGAGCAGTAGCCCAAACCATTTCATATGAAGTAGCACTAGGACTCATTCTCCTCTCAACAATTGTATTTACAGGAGGATTTACCTTAACTATATTCAGCGTAACACAAGAAAGCATTTGACTCCTAGCCCCAGCTTGACCCTTAGCAGCAATATGATTTGTTTCCACACTAGCCGAAACAAACCGAGCCCCCTTTGACCTAACCGAAGGAGAATCAGAACTAGTCTCCGGCTTCAACGTAGAATACGCAGGAGGACCATTCGCACTGTTTTTTCTTGCAGAATACGCTAACATCCTATTTATAAATACACTATCAGCCATTTTATTTATAGGAGCCACTAACCTGCCAATGTTACCAGAACTAACCACCATCAATATTATAATTAAAGCCGCCCTACTATCCGCCTTATTTTTATGAGTGCGAGCCTCATACCCACGATTTCGATACGACCAGCTCATACATCTTGTATGAAAAAATTTCTTACCACTTACATTAGCACTTATTATATGACACACCGCCATCCCCCTAGCCACCGCAGGTCTCCCCCCTCAGCTATAAAGGAACTGTGCCTGAACGCCTAAGGGACACTTTGATAGAGTGAACCACAGGGGTTAAACTCCCCTCAGCTCCTTAGAAACAAGGGAATTGAACCCTTCCCACAGAGATCAAAACTCTGAGTGCTTCCTCTACACCACTTTCTAGTAAGGTCAGCTAAATAAGCTTTTGGGCCCATACCCCAAACATGTTGGTTAAAACCCTTCCCATACTAATGAATCCCTACGTACTCAGCATTCTGCTTATTAGCCTAGGACTTGGAACCACCCTCACTTTTATAAGCTCCCACTGACTACTAGCATGAATAGGCCTAGAAATTAATACTCTTGCCATTATTCCACTAATAGCCCAAAAACACCACCCACGAGCAGTAGAAGCCACCACTAAATACTTCCTAATTCAAGCAACAGCAGCAGCCATAATCTTATTCGCCGCTTCCACCAACGCATGAATCTGTGGACAATGAGACATTAACCAAATATCTCACCCACTTACCTCAACCATAACTATAACAGCTCTAGCACTAAAAATTGGCCTAGCCCCTCTCCACCTTTGACTACCAGAAGTTCTTCAAGGAATCACCCTAACAACAGGACTAATTTTATCAACCTGACAAAAACTAGCCCCATTAGCCCTTATTATTCAAACGGCTAACAACACTCACCCATTTCTACTTACAACACTAGCACTCTGCTCGACTCTAGTCGGGGGCTGAGGAGGCTTAAATCAAACCCAATTACGAAAAATTCTAGCCTACTCATCCATCGCCCATTTAGGATGAATAATCCTCGTCTCCCAAATAGCCCCTCAAATGACTCTTATTGCCCTAATTACATATATTGTCATAACAACCGCAGCTTTCATAATACTAAACAATATTAACTCAACAAAAATCATCACCCTAGCCTCCGCTTGAACCAAAGCCCCAGCACTCACAGCACTCACCTGTTTAGTTCTATTATCACTAGGGGGACTTCCCCCTCTAACAGGATTTATACCTAAATGACTTATTATTCAAGAACTGGCTAACCAAGGACTCGCTGCCACTGCGACTATCATTGCACTTACCGCCCTTCTCAGCCTTTACTTCTACCTCCGCCTAGCCCACGCCCTGACCCTCACCCTCTCCCCCCAAATCACCAACGCCACCACCCCCTGACGAACCCCTAATAAACAACCCACCCTCGCACTATCTTTATTTACGATTATGGCCACATGCTTATTACCTATTACCCCTACAATTTTTACTATAATAACCTAGGAACTTAGGATAGCATTAAGACCATGAGCCTTCAAAGCTCCAAGCAGGAGTGAAAACCTCCTAGTTCCTGATAAGACTTGCAGGATTTTATCCCACATCACCTGAATGCAACTCAGACACTTTTATTAAGCTAAAGCCTTTCTAGGCAGGAAGGCCTCGATCCTACAAACTCTTAGTTAACAGCTAAGCGCTCTAACCAGCGAGCATCCGCCTACTTTCCCCGCCGTATCCGGGAAAGGCGGGGAAAGCCCCGGCAGGCGTTAGCCTACGTCTTTGGGTTTGCAACCCAACATGAACTTCACCACAGAGCTTGGTAGAAAGAGGACTTAAACCTCTGTAATCGGAGCTACAATCCGCCGCCTAAACTCTCGGCCAACCTACCTGTGGCAATCACACGTTGATTCTTTTCAACTAATCATAAAGACATTGGTACCCTTTATTTAGTATTCGGTGCCTGAGCAGGAATAGTAGGAACAGCATTAAGCCTCTTAATTCGAGCAGAACTCAGCCAACCGGGGGCCCTCTTAGGAGACGACCAGATCTACAACGTCATTGTTACCGCCCACGCATTCGTAATAATTTTCTTTATAGTTATACCGGTCATAATCGGAGGTTTCGGAAATTGACTAGTCCCTCTAATACTTGGAGCACCCGACATGGCATTCCCCCGAATAAACAATATAAGCTTTTGACTCCTGCCCCCCTCATTTCTTCTTCTTTTAGCCTCATCTGGGGTAGAAGCAGGAGCAGGAACAGGATGAACAGTCTACCCGCCCTTGGCAGGAAACCTAGCTCACGCGGGGGCTTCGGTAGACCTAACAATCTTTTCACTTCACCTGGCCGGAATCTCATCCATCCTAGGGGCTATCAACTTTATCACAACAATCATTAACATAAAACCGCCTGCAATTTCACAATACCAAACACCCTTATTTGTCTGAGCCGTATTAATTACAGCAGTACTTTTACTTCTATCCCTCCCAGTTTTAGCTGCCGGAATCACAATGCTCCTTACAGACCGAAACCTAAACACTACTTTTTTCGACCCTGCAGGAGGAGGTGACCCCATTCTCTATCAACACTTATTCTGATTCTTCGGACACCCAGAAGTATATATTTTAATTCTCCCAGGATTCGGAATTATTTCCCACATCGTAGCCTATTATGCAGGGAAAAAAGAACCTTTCGGCTACATAGGAATAGTGTGAGCTATAATGGCCATCGGACTCCTAGGCTTTATCGTTTGAGCCCACCACATATTTACAGTAGGAATGGACGTTGACACCCGAGCTTACTTTACATCCGCAACAATAATTATCGCCATCCCAACGGGCGTTAAAGTATTTAGCTGACTCGCCACTTTACACGGCGGCGTCATTAAATGAGAAACACCCATACTGTGAGCATTAGGATTCATTTTCCTATTTACAGTAGGAGGACTAACGGGAATTGTTCTAGCCAACTCATCACTTGACATCGTTCTCCATGACACATACTATGTAGTAGCACACTTCCACTACGTTCTGTCTATAGGCGCTGTGTTTGCTATCGTAGCAGGATTTGTGCACTGATTTCCCCTATTTACTGGATATACTCTACATAGCACTTGAACAAAAATTCACTTCGGAATTATATTTGTTGGAGTTAATTTAACTTTCTTCCCTCAACACTTCCTAGGATTAGCAGGAATACCTCGACGATATTCTGACTACCCGGACGCATATACTCTTTGAAACACGGTATCTTCAATTGGGTCACTAATCTCCCTTGTAGCAGTTATTATATTCTTATTTATTATTTGAGAAGCATTTGCTGCCAAACGAGAAGTAGCATCAGTAGAACTCACTATTACAAATGTAGAGTGACTCCACGGATGCCCTCCCCCCTACCACACTTATGAAGAGCCGGCTTTTGTGCAAGTAAAATAACGAGAAAGGAGGGAATCGAACCCCCATAAAATGGTTTCAAGCCAACCACATCACCACTCTGACACTTTCTTAACTTGAGGCACTAGTAAAAAATTACCTTGTCTTGTCAAGACAAAATTGTGGGTTAAACCCCCACGTGCCTTAAACAGAGCTTAATGGCACATCCCTCACAACTAGGATTGCAAGACGCGGCCTCCCCTGTAATAGAAGAGCTAATTCACTTCCACGATCACGCACTAATAATTGTCTTTTTAATTAGTACATTAGTCCTCTACACCATCGTAGCCATAGTTTCTATCAAACTTACTAATAAATATATTTTAGACTCCCAAGAAATCGAAATTGTATGAACCATCCTACCTGCTGTAATCCTTATTATAATCGCACTACCCTCATTACGAATTCTCTACCTAATAGACGAAATTAACGACCCCCACCTAACTATTAAAGCCATAGGACACCAATGATACTGAAGCTACGAATATACAGACTACGAAGATCTAGGCTTCGACTCATACATAATTCCTACTCAAGACCTCACACCAGGGCAATTCCGACTTCTGGAAACAGACCATCGCATGGTAGTGCCAATAGAATCCCCCGTCCGTGTTTTAGTCTCAGCTGAAGATGTTCTTCACTCCTGAGCTGTTCCAGCTTTAGGTGTAAAAATAGACGCAGTTCCCGGACGCCTAAACCAAACAGCCTTTATTACTTCTCGCCCTGGCGTATTCTATGGACAATGCTCTGAGATCTGTGGGGCAAACCACAGTTTCATGCCAATTGTTGTAGAAGCCGTCCCTTTAGAACATTTTGAAAACTGATCATCACTTATAATTGAAGACGCCTCACTAGGAAGCTAAAAAGGTCTAGCGTCAGCCTTTTAAGCTGAAGCTTGGTGACTCCGCCCCACCTCTAGTGATATGCCTCAATTAAACCCCGCTCCTTGATTTATAATCCTCCTCCTCTCATGAGTAACCTTTCTAATTATTCTTCCCCCAAAAGTCTTAGCCCACGAATTTAGCAACGAACCTAATGTAATAGGGGTTGAAAAATCCAAACCTGAATCTTGAAACTGACCATGATACTAAGCTTTTTTGACCAATTTATAAGCCCTACCTATATAGGAATTCCACTTATTGCACTAGCAATTACCCTGCCATGAATCCTCTATCCAACCCCCACCTCACGATGAATCAACAATCGCCTTCTTACCCTTCAAGGTTGATTTATTAATCGATTAAGTCAACAAATCTTCCTACCTATTAACCAAGGGGGACACAAATGAGCCGTTCTACTTACATCTCTAATAATCTTCCTTATTACTCTTAATATGCTAGGTCTATTACCCTACACATTCACACCAACAACCCAACTTTCTCTTAATATAGCATTTGCAGTACCATTATGATTAGCAACTGTCATTATCGGTATACGAAATCAACCAACTGCAGCACTAGGGCACCTGCTCCCAGAAGGTACACCAACACCTCTTATCCCAGTACTAATTATTATCGAAACCATTAGCCTATTTATTCGCCCTCTTGCATTAGGTGTCCGATTAACTGCTAACCTTACTGCAGGCCACTTACTAATTCAACTTATCGCAACAGCAGCATTCGTTCTTCTCCCACTTATGCCTACCGTTGCAATCCTAACCGCTACCGTACTATTCCTTTTAACCCTATTAGAAGTTGCTGTAGCAATAATCCAAGCATACGTATTTGTCTTACTTTTAAGCCTTTACCTACAAGAAAACGTCTAATGGCCCACCAAGCACACGCGTTCCATATAGTAGACCCCAGCCCTTGACCCCTAACCGGCGCAGTCGGCGCCCTTTTACTAACATCTGGTACAGCAATCTGATTTCACTTCCACTCAATCACCCTTGCAACCTTAGGATTAATTTTAACAATTTTAACCATATATCAATGATGGCGAGATATTATCCGGGAAGGAACATTTCAAGGCCACCATACCCCTCCTGTCCAAAAAGGCCTTCGATACGGAATAATTCTTTTTATTACATCAGAAGTATTCTTCTTTGCAGGCTTCTTCTGGGCATTCTACCACTCCAGCCTCGCACCAACTCCTGAACTCGGAGGATGCTGACCCCCTACAGGTATTACAACCTTAGACCCCTTTGAAGTACCACTTCTAAATACAGCGGTTCTTTTAGCATCAGGCGTAACCGTCACATGAGCCCACCATAGCTTAATAGAAGGCGAACGAAAACAGGCAATTCAATCCCTCACACTAACAATTCTCCTGGGATTTTACTTTACCTTCCTTCAAGGTATGGAATATTATGAAGCCCCATTTACCATTGCAGATGGAGTTTATGGATCAACATTCTTCGTCGCCACAGGATTCCACGGCCTCCATGTAATCATCGGCTCAACATTCCTAGCTGTCTGCCTCCTACGTCAAGTACTTTACCATTTTACCTCAAGCCACCATTTCGGTTTCGAAGCCGCCGCCTGATACTGACATTTCGTAGACGTAGTATGACTATTCTTATACGTCTCAATCTACTGATGAGGATCATAATCTTTTTAGTATAAAGACAATACAAATGGCTTCCAACCATTTAATCTTAGTTAAAATCTAAGAAAAGATAATGAACCTAATTACAACAGTTCTAATAATCTCAACTACTTTATCATTAGTATTAATAGCAGTTTCTTTCTGACTCCCCCAAATAAACCCAGACGCAGAAAAACTCTCCCCTTACGAATGCGGATTTGATCCCCTAGGTTCCGCCCGCCTTCCATTTTCAATACGATTCTTTCTAGTAGCAATTCTCTTCCTACTATTTGACTTAGAAATCGCTCTTCTTCTTCCACTCCCATGAGGAAATCAACTTCAAGAGCCAAAAACCACCTTAATCTGGGCTATTCTAGTAATTGGCCTACTAACACTGGGGCTAATTTATGAATGACTTCAAGGAGGCCTAGAATGGGCCGAATAGAGGGTTAGTCCAACAAAGACTTCTAATTTCGGCTTAGACAATTATGGTGAAACTCCATAATCCTCTTATGACCCCAACACACTTCAGCTTTACCACAGCATTCATTCTAGGTCTTATGGGGGTGGCATTCCATCGAACCCATTTATTATCCGCCCTTCTCTGCTTGGAGGGAATAATACTCTCACTTTTTATTGCCCTCTCAGTATGATCTTTACAGATAGGAGTTACAAATTTCACCCCCGCACCAATAATATTACTAGCTTTCTCAGCCTGTGAAGCCAGCGCAGGACTAGCCCTCCTGGTAGCCACAGCCCGAACTCACGGCACAGATCGCCTACAAAACCTAAACTTACTACAATGCTAAAAATCCTCATCCCAACTCTTATACTATTTCCCACAATTTGACTAACCCCTAAAAAATGATTATGGGGCTCCGCAACATCCCACAGTCTCATCATTGCTTTACTTAGCTTTAACTGACTAAACTGAACTTCAGAAACTGCATGAAGCACCTCAAACAGCTACATAGCAATTGACCCACTATCTTCACCTCTTTTAGTCCTCACATGCTGACTTCTTCCACTAATAATTTTAGCCAGCCAAAACCACACCCAAGCTGAACCAATTTCACGACAACGAACTTACATCAGTCTACTAGCCTCACTACAAACCTTTCTTATTTTAGCATTCGGGGCCACAGAAATAATTATATTCTATATTATATTTGAAGCAACATTAGTCCCCACACTAATTATTATTACTCGCTGAGGAAACCAAGCAGAACGATTAAACGCAGGCACATACTTCTTATTCTACACCCTTGCGGGATCCTTACCACTACTAGTTGCCCTACTCGCCCTACAAACAACAACAGGAGGACTATCAATAATTACACTCAACTTCAATCAACCGCTCTCCTTAATTTCATGAGGAGACAAGTTATGATGAACCGCCTGCCTACTAGCTTTCCTGGTCAAAATACCCCTATATGGAGTCCATCTATGACTTCCAAAAGCACATGTAGAAGCACCAATCGCCGGATCTATAGTCCTAGCTGCAGTACTCCTCAAATTAGGCGGCTATGGTATAATCCGCATCACCCCCATCCTAGACCCCCTCACAAAAGATATAGCCTACCCATTTATTATCCTCGCCCTTTGAGGAATCGTAATAACAGGAACAATTTGCTTACGCCAAACAGACCTTAAATCCTTAATCGCCTACTCCTCCGTAAGCCACATGGGATTAGTAGCAAGCGGCATTCTAACCCAAACACCATGAGGTATAACGGGGGCCATCATCCTTATAATTGCCCACGGACTTACATCCTCCGCATTATTCTGTCTGGCAAACACAAGCTACGAACGAACACACAGCCGAACTATAGCACTTGCACGAGGAATACAAATACTATTTCCACTAACAGCAACCTGATGATTCATTGCTAACCTGGCTAACCTAGCCCTACCCCCTCTTCCTAATTTAATAGGAGAAATAATAATTATCACAACAATATTTAACTGATCCCCCTGATCAATCGTACTCACCGGGTTGGGCACATTAATCACCGCAAGCTATTCTCTTTACATATTCCTCATAACCCAACGAGGCCAAACCCCCACCCACATCACCGCATTACCCCCTTACCACACCCGAGAACACCTGTTAATTTCACTTCACTTAATTCCCATTATTCTTCTCACCATTAAACCAGAACTTATATGAGGGTGATTCTACTGCAGACGTAGTTTACTTAAAAACGTTGGATTGTGATTCCAAAAAAGGGGGTTAAATTCCCCTCGTCCGCCGGAGAGAGGCCTGCGGCACTAGAGACTGCTAATCTCTTCTACCACAGTTAAAATCTGTGGCTCCCTCGGCTCCTGAAGGATAACAGTCATCCGCTGGTCTTAGGAACCAAAAACTCTTGGTGCAAATCCAAGCAAGAGCTATGCAAACTACACTTGTTCTTACTTCCTCACTAACTCTAATCTTTTTCCTATTAGCTTACCCGCTCTTAACAACAATAAGCCCAACCCCCGTAAAAGAAGACTGAGCAACTACACATGTAAAAACCGCAGTCAGCACTGCCTTCGTAATTAGCCTCTTACCAGCATTCATTTTTATAGACCAAGGCCTCGAAGTAATCGTAACAAACTGACACTGAATAAATACATCAACATTCAACATTAACATCAGCCTAAAATTTGATTACTATTCAATCACTTTTACACCTATCGCCCTATACGTCACCTGATCAATCCTAGAATTCGCTGCATGATACATACACGAAGACCCCTACATAAACCGTTTCTTCAAATATTTACTCACTTTCCTTATTGCAATAATTATTTTAGTCACAGCCAACAATATATTTCAACTATTTATTGGCTGAGAAGGCGTCGGAATTATATCTTTCCTGCTTATCGGATGATGATACGGCCGAACCGACGCTAACACTGCCGCCCTCCAAGCAGTTATCTACAACCGAGTCGGAGACATTGGCCTAATTATAACTATAGCATGATTCGCCACTAAACTTAACTCATGAGAAATTCAACAGATCTTTTCTTTATCCCACAACTTTAACACAACCCTCCCCGCCTTAGGCTTAATCATCGCCGCAACAGGTAAATCAGCACAATTTGGTCTTCACCCATGACTACCCTCCGCAATAGAAGGCCCTACCCCAGTGTCCGCCCTACTACACTCAAGTACAATAGTCGTAGCCGGAATTTTTCTCCTTATCCGCCTTCATCCATTTATAGAGTCCAATAAAACCATTCTAACCATCTGTCTATGCTTAGGAGCACTAACCACCCTATTTACAGCCACATGCGCTCTAACCCAAAACGACATTAAAAAAATTGTAGCATTCTCAACTTCTAGCCAACTTGGGCTCATAATAGTTACAATTGGCCTTAACCAGCCCCAATTAGCCTTCTTACATATCTGCACACACGCATTCTTTAAAGCAATACTATTTTTATGCTCAGGATCTATTATTCACAGCCTCAACGACGAACAGGACATCCGAAAAATAGGAGGACTCCACAACCTCGCACCATTTACCTCAACATGTATAACAATTGGAAGCCTGGCCCTAACAGGAACCCCCTTCCTAGCCGGATTTTTTTCCAAAGACGCTATCATCGAAGCCTTAAATACCTCACATCTCAACGCCTGAGCCCTTATCCTCACTCTAATCGCAACCTCCTTCACAGCCGCCTATAGCTTACGAGTAATTTTCTTTGTATCCATAGGCACCCCACGATTCCTGCCACTATCCCCTATTAACGAAAATGACCCAAAAGTAATTAATCCTATCAAACGGCTCGCCTGAGGAAGTATTGTTGCAGGGCTCATCCTCACATCAAACATAACACCGATTAATACCCCTATTATAACAATACCACCGATACTTAAACTAGGGGCCCTTATTGTCACACTAATAGGCTTATTTACAGCTATAGAACTAGCCAACATAACCTCAAAACAACTAAAAACAACTCCAAATATTAAACTACATAATTTTTCAAATATACTAGGATACTTCCCAGCCACTGTCCACCGACTAACACCAAAAATCAGTCTTATTTTTGGACAAACACTAGCCAACCAACTAGCTGACCAAACATGATTCGAAAAATCAGGCCCTAAAGGAATTTCATCAATACAACTAAAAATATCCGCACTTACAAGTGACACTCAACAGGGAATAATCAAAACATACCTAACCACATTCCTTATTACACTCGCACTAGCCACACTCCTAGCCCTAATTTAAACAGCCCGCAAAGCCCCCCGACTGACCCCACGAACAAGTTCTAATACTACAAACAAGCTCAACAACAACACCGAGGCACAAATAACCAACAAACCCCCACCTAAAGAATATATTACACCAACACCTCCTACATCCTCACATAGTACAAAAAACTCTTTACAAACACCTACCACAGGCAACAAATAATTATATCACTCACTACTAAAATATGCCACAGAAACTCCAACCCCCACCAAATAAAAGATTACATATTCTAACACCGAGACATCTCACCACCCCTCAGGATGAGGCTCAGCCGCTAAAGCAGCTGAATAAGCAAAAACAACTAATATCCCACCTAAATAGATTAAGAAAAGCACGACCGCCAAAAAAGAAGCCCCAAACCCCGCCAAAACAGCACACCCGGCCCCAGCAACTACAACTAAACCAAGTGCTGCAAAATAAGGCGCTGGATTTGACGCTACCGCAACCAGACCCAAAATCAATAATACTAATCATATACAAAAAAGATAAGACATAAATTTTTACCTGGATTTTAACCAAGACTAATGACTTGAAAAACCACCGTTGTAATTCAACTATAAAAACTCCTAATGGCAAGCCTACGAAAAACCCACCCCCTACTTAAAATTGCTAACGACGCAGTCGTTGACCTACCAGCCCCATCAAATATCTCAGTATGATGAAATTTCGGATCACTTTTAGGTCTCTGTTTAGCAACACAAATCCTTACAGGACTATTCCTCGCCATACACTACACATCTGACATTGCCACTGCATTCTCATCAGTAGCTCACATCTGCCGAGATGTAAACTACGGATGACTAATCCGAAATATACATGCAAACGGAGCATCCTTCTTTTTCATCTGCATCTATGCTCACATCGCTCGAGGTTTGTATTATGGATCTTATCTCTACATAGAAACATGAAATATTGGTGTAGTACTTCTACTTTTAGTAATAATAACCGCCTTTGTCGGTTACGTATTACCTTGAGGACAAATGTCCTTCTGAGGCGCAACTGTCATCACAAATCTCCTATCCGCATTCCCATACGTTGGTAACGAATTAGTACAATGAATCTGAGGCGGATTCTCCGTAGACAACGCCACCCTAACCCGATTCTTTGCCTTCCACTTTTTATTTCCTTTTGTCATTGCTGGAGTCACAATTCTTCACCTCCTATTCCTTCACGAAACTGGCTCAAATAACCCAGCAGGACTAAACTCTGACTCAGACAAAATCGCTTTCCACCCTTACTTTTCTTATAAAGATTTACTAGGATTTGCAGTTATACTATTAGCTTTAACCTCATTAGCCCTATTTTCTCCTAATCTTTTAGGAGACCCAGACAATTTTACCCCTGCTAACCCGCTAGTAACCCCTCCCCACATTAAACCAGAATGATACTTCCTCTTTGCCTACGCTATTCTACGATCGATTCCTAATAAGTTAGGAGGGGTATTAGCGCTATTATTCTCAATCCTTGTCCTCATAGTAGTACCAATTCTTCATACCTCTAAACAACGAGGCCTAACCTTCCGACCCCTCACACAATTCCTTTTCTGAACCCTGGTCGCAGACGTAATTATCTTAACATGAATCGGAGGAATACCTGTTGAACACCCTTTCATTATTATTGGTCAAATCGCATCAGTACTCTACTTCACCCTATTTTTAGTACTAAGTCCCCTAGCAGGCTGACTAGAAAACAAAGCACTCAACTGAAACTGCCCTAGTAGCTTAAATTAAAGCGCCGGTCTTGTAATCCGGAAACGAAGGTTAAAATCCTCCCTAAGGCCCAAAGGAAAGAGAATTAAACTCCCACCACTAGCTCCCAAAGCTAGCATTCTGAAATTAAACTATCCTCTGATACTACAACTTTATATTAACAGAACTTGAAAGTCCCTATGAATACATGTAAGCATAGGCACTACTGCTACACCACACACTCTTAATTTAAACATGTCAAAACTAAATTGCGTTGCTTACTTTAATGAGTTAAATAATAATTATTATGATAAACTTAATTTATCATGTATATAATACATAACACGTTATGTGTTTAACACATATAATGTATTATATTACATATATTATGGTATAGTACATACTATGTATTATATTACATATATTATGGTATAGTACATACTATGTATTATATTACATATATTATGGTATAGTACATACTATGTATTATATTACATATATTATGGTATAGTACATATTATGCATTATATTACATAATATATGGTACAGTATACACCTGACATACTTATTAAAATGAATCTAATTCCATTTGAAGAAAATTAACAGAAATTGTTTTAAAACTTAACAAGTAAGAGTATAATTAAGACATACATAAACCATAAAAATGGAAACTCAGAAATAAACCCAAGACACTTGATAAATAGAATAATCCCCATTACTTCTTGAAAACATTTTCTATGCATGGACCCAACATTACTCGGTATTCCCTTATTTAATGTAGTAAGAGACCACCAACCAGTATAATTAGCGCATATCATGAATGATAAGATCAGGGACAACTATTGTGGGGGTCTCACAGAATGAACTATTCCTGGCATCTGGTTCCTACTTCAGGGCCCCACTTCCCTTGGTCCCCCCTGCATGCGCGTTTGCGCATAAGTTAATGGTGGAGTACTAATTATCCTTTACCCCACATGCCGAGCATTCATTTAGTAGGCATCTGGTATTTTTTATCTGGGGTCACTTTCACTTTGCATTTGACGGGGTCCTTCCTAATGCAAACTTCTTAAGGTGGAACATTTTCCTTGCCTGAAACGTTTAATGTTCAATACTTCACCAACATTCATAGAAGAATTACATAACTGATATCATGTGCATAAGGTTTTATTCCTTACTCCACAACACCCTATTATAGTGCCCCCCCTGCCTACGAAAATTAACTTTTTCGCGCGTATAAACCCCCTTACCCCCTACGACCCAGACAAGTCTATTTTCATCTGTCAAACCCCGAAACCAGGAAAGACCGGACTGGTGTCATCTAGCGAGTTCCGTTTATGTGCTAGTCTTATAGTGTTGCAAAAATGCAATTTCGTTTA